CTGATGAATCGATTTTCTTTTACACTTCTGTATCTCACTCTATCTTGTTTTTTAGTATTATCTAAAATAACCAATGAATTATGAATTTTCCATAACTTAGGTAAGTGCTTTACCAACATATGTAGTGTAGTAAAAAAATAAATGGAATTTAACCCCTTCATGCTTACTATAACTAGTTATTTTGGTTTTCTACTGGCTGCTTTAACTATAACCCCAGCTCTATTTATTGGCTTGAACAAGATACGTCTTATTTGAAATGAATTGAATGAATAAGTCAGAAAAGAAAAATCTTTCTTTTGGATTCCTGGTATTCTACGACTCTTTTCCACACTAATTACCAATTCTTTTCTTGGTCATTGAGATTCGTGGATAATTTAGACTATTATTTAGAGATAGATCGTACCTCTTTTTTTTATCCCCTCGAACAAATCGAAATGATTGAAGTTTTTCTATTTGGAATCGTCTTAGGTCTAATTCCTATTACTTTAGCGGGATTATTCGTGACTGCGTATTTGCAATACAGGCGTGGGGATCAGTTGGATCTTTGATTGAGTAATATTTCTTTTTTGATTGACCTCCTCCAGACCAGAGAGGAGGTCAAATTGGAGTTGCAATTCGACTTTTTTTTAAGTTATTTTACTCTGTTTCGACATAAGATAGATGGAATCACGCTCTGTAGGATTTGAACCTACGACATCGGGTTTTGGAGACCCGCGTTCTACCAAACTGAACTAAGAGCGCTTTCAAAAAGAAAATCCTTTTCTACTCCTAACGTGTCTCACGTACGTATAGTATCCACAAATTCAAGTTATACCCACTTTAATCGATCCCCCCGCTACTGCCCATAAAGAAGAGAGAAGTAATAGGTAGGGATGACAGGATTTGAACCTGTGACATTTTGTACCCAAAACAAACGCGCTACCAAGCTGCGCTACATCCCTTTTCCAAATTGTTGTACAATGCCATTGTACACAATTCCTTTCTTGTTTTCCACATCGTAATTTTCTTCTCTTTCTCTATCGATATAGAACTTTCTTGTCATTTCTTGTTTTTGGTCTCATATAATCAAGGAAGGGTATACATCTAAAATTCAGTCGAATTTCACCTATAAAAGAAAGATTACTATTCCTTAGTAATGTATAGGAAGAAGGGGTCATCTTTTTCTTTTTTAGGGATAGGAAAATCTCGTCTATATGGTTCATTCTATATATATAGCATATTGATTTTGTTTTTTAGTTAGGAATTTCGCCTAAACAAAAGAAATACAAACGATCTTGGGCAAGAGTATCTGATCATATATGTATTCCAATAAGGAAGGAGGATTTTCAATGCGGGATATAAAAACATATCTCTCTGTAGCACCCGTGCTAAGTACTCTATGGTTTGGGGCTTTAGCAGGTTTATTGATAGAAATTAATCGTTTATTCCCAGATGCTTTGTCATTCCCTTTTTTTTCATTCTAGTTATTCCTATGCGAGAGATAGAATTCTTCGTGACATGACGAAAATTTTCCTTCAATCCTTTTTTAGTATACGAAGTAAAAAGAAAGAAAAGATGGATTGGGTTGAATCTCAGAGTCATGAAAAATTCGGTAAATCTCATTTTGGAAAACAGAAATTTAATTAAAAGCGGTATCCAAGCTAAGTCAGGCCTCACAAATCAGAGCATAGAAAGAGGCTAGGGCTTGCTACTTAAATGAAAGGATTTCGAAGCAAAATCCTTGCTAATTCGACAAGGATTGTATTCTTTAATTATTTCTCTATTTTTTATTACTTAATTTACGAATTTCAAAAATTTTTTATTCTATTGGATTGGATTCGTTAGAGAATTCGAAGAATTACAACAAAATCTTTAGAAATAGCATTTTTAGTTAGGAACTTCTATGGATTTTATTCTTCTTCTTCGGATCCAAAATAGAAGAATAAAAGAATAGGTATAAGAATTAAGTTAAGTCGATCCAAAAAGGAAAGGAGGTTCATGGCCAAGGGCAAAGATGTTAGAATCAGAGTTATTTTGGAATGTATCAATTGTGTTCGAAAGGGTACCAATAAAGAATCGACGGGGATTTCTAGATATAGTACTCAAAAGAATCGCCACAATACACCCGGACAATTAGAATTAAGAAAATTTTGTCGTTATTGTCGCAAGCATACGACTCATAACGAAATAAAGAAATAGGAGCATCGTGTGTTCGATTTTTCCAAAGAACAGAAAGAGTAAAAACTTCTCTATTTAATATATAGAACATAGATAGAATACAAAATACAAATCAACTCATCTGGTTTTAGGTAGATATTATTTCATATGTATAGAGGTTTTTTTTTTTATTATAGTATATGAATCAAATAATATATGGACCAAAGAAAGGTTACTTCTTCTGGATCCAAAATTAATAAAATAAAGAAATCCATTTTTTTTTCTAATTTTTAAATAAGGAATATATCATGTATATATCTAAACAACCTTTTCGTAAATCTACGCAACCCTTTCGTAAATCCAAACAAACTTTTCATAAATCCAAGCAAACTTTTCGTAAATCCAAACAACCTTTTCGTAAATCCAAACAGCCTTTTCGTAGGCGTTCTCGAATTGGCCCGGGGGATCGAATTGATTATAGAAACATGACTTTAATTAATCGATTTATTAGTGAACAAGGAAAAATATTATCCAGACGAATAAATAGATTAACCTTGAAACAACAACGATTAATTACTCTTGCTATAAAACAGGCTCGTATTTTATCTTTCTTACCATTTCGTAACTATGAGAATGAGAAGCAATTTCAAGCCCAGTCAATTTCAATAATTACTGGTCCTAGACACAGAAAAAATAGACATATTCCTCAATTAACACAAAAGTTCAATTCCAATCGAAACTTAAGAAACTCCAACCAGAATTTAAGAAACAACAATCGAAACTTAAGTTCCGATTGTTGATGTTTTATTCGAAAAGGTCAGACTCATATATAAATAAAGTAATACAGTTTTGATTCTTGTGTTTGTTATAAGAAAGAAAAATGGGAAAAAAGAAATTGTTTTTTTATTTATTGCAACATGCTCGTTGATTCCTACCACTTAATCTTAATTTATTTATTGTATCTTCCCGGAGTTCCCTCTCCGGGAATTCGGTTTTAATTATTCCTGTATATTACTTTATTTATCTCTTTAATTGATGGTCTTTATTTTATTGGAAATCGTGTAAAGATTATTTGGATTTGATACAGCTACTTGTGCAAGCATTTTACGATTAAGAATCAATTCCTTCTTGTACAAATTGTGTATTAATTTACTATAACTATCGAATACTTTATATATCCGTGTTGCTGCGTTTATCCGAGTGATCCACAAACGACGAAAATCCCTCTTTTGCCTGCCTCTATCTCGATGAGAAGAAACAAAAGCTCTTCTTACTTGTTGAGTAATCATTCGATTAAGTCTTAAATGAGCCCCTCTAAAGTTTGAGGCAAATGAACGCATTTTTGTTCGTCGTCTCCGAGCTATATATCCTCGCGGAACTCTGGTCATTGAATCAAATTAACCTTAATGAATAACTAATGATTTCTCTTCCTTTAACCGTCTTTTTTCCCATTAATAACAAAACGGATTATTCCGATATATAAAATATTAATTCCAATGGCTTTTGCTACTATAACCTTCCCTACCACGATTTTTTATTCTATTTCCTTCAGTTATTTCGCATAGAAATAACAAATTCTAACGATACTAAAAAAACAGTGGGTTCCATCGTTTCTATGGTTCCCTTTTAAACGGTGAGGCCCTCTCTATACACCGGAGCCCTTTCTTTCATTCATTTCATCAAAAGGTATTATGAACTTGTATAGTTCACATTCTTTGGCTCTACCTATCCATTATAGAGTAAATAACTCTTTTCACAATAAGAGTTATTCATACAGTGACGGTATTTAATTATGAAAGTTGGCTAAATAGCTGACCCTTTAGTCCGTTCTTTTAAGATAAAGGAGCATAAGCCTTTTTCTTTTTATTACTATTTCCTCCGCTTAATGGATAACCATTTGCTACCAATGGGGGAATTGCTTCTTCCAATTCCAATCTAGATGATTGGATTTGCACCAAAGGAAACCATAAATTCCATATACCATAGAAATCTAGGATAGAGAAGCTCTATCCTATTCATTGGTACCGATCATGCATACTTCCAAAATTGTCTTATTTGTTTGAACTCATGATCTGAACGAGTCGCACATACACCCTAGCACATGTTCCTCGACGCTGAGGACATCCCTTAAGCGCGGGCGTTTTTCTAGCATTTCGTATTGGCTGTCTTGCATTTCTAATAAGTTGTTTAACCGTTGGCATGTCTTATGTATATAGAAAAAAATGGATTGGTTTAGATCGATCTTAACCTGATGATTCATCATCATGAAGTATTTCTATTTTCTATAAAATCGCATAAAACCCGAATTTAGGTTTGAAATAAATTTACAAGAAATCCAGCCACTACCAATCCTTAAACATTTCTGGAAACCACACTGGATCAGTATCGCAGTGCTCGTCAATCATTTCATCCCCTACAATATCGACAAGTCCATAAGCTTTGGCTTCATCTGCTGACATAAAAACATCCCTTTCCATGTCTTCGGATACAACCCAAAAAGGTTTGCCTGTTCTTAGTGCATAAACCCTTGTGATCATTTCGCGAACTTTGTGTAACTCTTCCACTTCTAGTAAAAATTCAGGTGTCCTTGCCCGATAATAAGCACTAGCAGGTTGGTGAAGCATAATCCTAGCGTGAGGGAATGCTATACGCTTGGTGGGTTCTCCTCCAAGCAGAATGAAGGAGGCCATGGATGCGGCTATTCCGAGGCATATTGTATATATATCTGGTGTCACCGTTTGCATCGTATCAAAAATCGCCATTCCTGAGATTAGCCACCCGCCGGGGGAGTTTATAAACAAAAAAATATCGCTAATTCCATCCTCTATACTGAGATATACCATGAGACCTGTAATATGATTCGTGATCTCGCAACGAATCTCTTGACCTAAAAAAAGTGTCCTTTCTCGATACATAACATTGTATAAGTCAACCCAAGTCGCTTCTTCATCTCCGGGAATCCGGTAAGGTACTTTTGGAACACCAATGGGCATATTAGATTAATATTATTAAATTTAAGTAAGAAAACTACACTTTAATATGGAAACGTAAGAATGGAAGAGAAAGAAAGGATCCGCAGTTTATTATCTTCATTTTTTTCTTATTCTATAAGAATACTATAGATTCTATTAATACATAGATTGAAATAATACATAGATTGCAAAATTTTAGATATAAGGAAGGTAAGGCAGATTGAATAAAGAAAAAGGAATCTGTGATTCGAATGATAAACAAAGAGGGATTAGGGATCTATTCTTCGTTTTTTCAAATAGCCCAAGCTACCCATTGCATATTGGCACTTATCGAGTATAGAATAGATCTGCTTCTCTTTCTTCTTACAAACAGAATTGGCTTCTTATTTTTAATGGAATGAAATAAATATTCACGCTTTCTGACACAGAATCCCCTAGAAGGGTTAGGTACATAGGATATGGATAGTCTTTTCCAATGCGATAAAATAAAACGACATCGTGTCTATTTTTCTTTGCTAAAGGGGTATTTCCATGGGTTTGCCTTGGTATCGTGTTCATACTGTCGTATTGAATGATCCGGGTCGATTGCTTTCGGTGCATATAATGCACACAGCTCTAGTTTCTGGGTGGGCTGGCTCGATGGCTTTATACGAATTAGCGGTTTTTGATCCCTCTGATCCTGTTCTGGATCCAATGTGGAGACAAGGTATGTTCGTCATCCCCTTCATGACTCGTTTAGGAATAACCAATTCGTGGGGTGGTTGGAGTATTTCAGGAGGAACTATAACGAATCCGGGTATTTGGAGTTATGAAGGTGTGGCAGGTGCGCATATTGTGTTTTCTGGCTTGTGTTTCTTGGCAGCTATCTGGCATTGGGTATATTGGGACCTAGAAATATTCTGTGATGAGCGGACGGGAAAACCTTCTTTGGATTTGCCCAAGATCTTTGGAATTCATTTATTTCTTGCAGGGGTGGCTTGTTTTGGCTTTGGTGCATTTCATGTAACGGGTTTGTATGGTCCTGGGATATGGGTGTCCGATCCTTATGGACTAACTGGAAAAGTACAAGCTGTAAGTCCTGCGTGGGGTGCAGAAGGTTTTGATCCTTTCGTTCCGGGAGGAATAGCTTCGCATCATATTGCTGCGGGTACATTGGGCATATTAGCAGGCCTATTCCATCTTAGTGTCCGTCCGCCTCAACGTCTATACAAAGGATTACGTATGGGCAATATTGAAACTGTACTTTCCAGTAGTATCGCTGCTGTTTTTTTTGCAGCTTTCGTAGTTGCCGGAACTATGTGGTATGGATCGGCAACTACCCCAATCGAATTATTTGGGCCTACTCGTTATCAGTGGGATCAGGGATACTTTCAGCAAGAAATATATCGAAGAGTTAGCGATGGGTTAGCCGAAAATCTTAGTTTATCAGAAGCTTGGTCTAAAATTCCCGAAAAATTAGCCTTTTATGATTATATTGGTAATAATCCGGCAAAGGGGGGATTATTCAGAGCAGGCTCAATGGACAATGGGGATGGAATAGCTGTTGGATGGTTAGGACATCCCGTCTTTAGAGATAAAGAAGGACGCGAGCTTTTTGTACGTCGTATGCCTACTTTTTTTGAAACATTTCCGGTAGTTTTGGTAGATGAAGAGGGAATTGTGAGAGCGGACGTTCCTTTTAGAAGAGCAGAATCCAAATATAGCGTTGAGCAAGTAGGCGTAACGGTGGAGTTCTATGGTGGCGAACTTAATGGAGTAAGTTATTCTGATCCTGCTACTGTAAAAAAATATGCGAGGCGCGCCCAATTAGGGGAAATTTTTGAATTAGATCGAGCTACTTTGAAATCGGATGGTGTTTTTCGCAGCAGTCCAAGGGGTTGGTTCACTTTTGGTCATGCTACCTTTGCTTTGCTATTCTTTTTCGGACACATTTGGCATGGCGCTCGAACCTTGTTCCGAGATGTTTTTGCTGGTATTGATCCAGACTTGGATGCTCAAGTGGAATTTGGAACATTCCAAAAAGTTGGAGATCCAACTACAAGGAGACAGACAGTCTGATACCTATGGTATCTTTCACCTCTCTTTTTTGATTTGACATGGGAAACATCTCCTGTCCTTTCTTTGACTCTTTTTCTTTTTTTATATGGGAAATGATCCCAAATGACAAGTGAATAGGTGTGGAAGTTATAATTGTAAATAAACCACGATCGAATCTATGGAAGCATTGGTTTATACGTTCCTTTTAGTTTCGACTTTAGGGATAATTTTTTTCGCTATCTTCTTCCGAGAACCACCTAAGGTTCCGACTAAAAAATGAAAATAATTTCATTGAAGTAAGAAGTCTCCCCATCTGGGAGACTTCTTACTTCAATTAGTCCCCATGTTCTTCGAATGGATCTCTTAATTGTTGAGAGGGTTGCCCAAACGCGGTATATAAGGCATACCCAGTAAAGCTTACAAGTAAACCAGATATGGAGATGGCGACTAAAGTTGCTGTTTCCATTTTTATAGAATTTCAAGATTACAATGGATCTATGAAAAGATCGTGTATTTACAACTACAACGGAATAGTATACAAAGTCAACACCAATGATTAAATAGAATTTATGGCTACACAAACCGTTGAAGATAGTTCTAGACCTAGGCCAAAACGAACTGGCGCAGGTAGTTTATTAAAACCCTTGAATTCGGAATATGGGAAAGTAGCTCCGGGTTGGGGGACTACTCCTTTTATGGGGGTCGCAATGGCTTTATTCGCGATATTCCTATCTATCATTTTAGAAATTTATAATTCTTCTGTTTTACTGGACGGAATTTTAACGAATTAGGTTTCTACTAACTAAAACTATGAAGTCATAGTTTTTCCATCCAAAAAGAGGCCTTTCTACTTTAATCTACACATTTCTAGACATTCTGGTAGTTCGACCGTGGATTTTTTTGTTTCGGTATCTCTGGAATATGAGTGTGTGACTTGTTAGAATTGATCCTATTGATAATACATAGAAAGGGCCTGTTATCTCTATCAAGATAATTCTAATTCGTCGGATATTATTTATTCTAGTATCTGGAACACGAAATACATAGAGTGGATCAAGAAAAAAAAAAATGGAACTATGATTCATACTCACTATTTAGACCTCGCAACCAGACTGAAAAAAAAAAATTCAAGTAGTTCTTAATAAAAAAAGAAATTTTCTTCCTTCCAATTTTGTTTGCCCAAAAGAAAACTTTTTTTTTTTTCTCTCGATTTTGTCGAGTCATTACACCGATTCAATAAATGATCATCAAGCGGTTCTTATTCGAAGAACCCTTGCCTTTTGTTTAGCTTGAGACTCAATCATCGTGGCTCTAGTATGAATCTAAGGTTTTAATTGAACTGATTCATAGGATCGCAACAAGATAATTTCTATCAGAAAACCACTATAAATTTTTCTTTTTTTTATTACTAGTAATAAAAAAAAAAATAGGGACGAGAAAAGTCAAGAAGCCTCTCCAACATAAGGGAAAGAAGGACAGATGAGCCAACTTGAGATTTTTTGGCATTATTATCACAAAGAAGAAATTCTGGATTTTTCTTATTTCATATCTTCAAGGCAAATCGATCCAATCCCGTGGCTGATGAAGTTTTGAACCTTTATTTTCTAATATCCGTTGAAAATTTGTGTGTTTCTGCTTGAGCCGTACGAGATGAAATTTTCATATACGGTTCTCAGAGGGGGAGTCGGGCTAGTTACCTATCTCAATAAAGTATATGATTGGTTTGAGGAACGTCTTGAGATTCAGGCAATTGCAGATGATATAACTAGTAAATATGTTCCTCCTCATGTCAACATATTTTATTGTTTAGGGGGAATTACACTTACTTGTTTTCTAGTACAAGTTGCTACCGGTTTTGCTATGACTTTTTACTACCGACCAACCGTTACAGAGGCTTTTTCCTCTGTTCAATATATAATGACGGAGGCCAACTTTGGTTGGTTAATCCGATCAGTTCATCGATGGTCAGCAAGTATGATGGTTCTAATGATGATCCTGCACGTATTTCGTGTGTATCTCACAGGTGGGTTTAAAAAACCCCGTGAATTAACTTGGGTCACAGGTGTGATTTTGGCTGTATTGACTGCATCATTTGGTGTAACTGGTTATTCTTTGCCTTGGGATCAAATTGGTTATTGGGCAGTCAAAATTGTGACAGGTGTACCTGAAGCGATTCCGGTAATAGGATCCCCTTTAGTGGAGTTATTACGTGGAAGTGCTAGTGTGGGCCAATCCACTTTGACTCGTTTTTATAGTTTACATACCTTTGTACTGCCTCTGCTTACTGCCGTATTTATGTTAATGCACTTTCCAATGATACGTAAGCAAGGTATTTCGGGTCCTTTATAGGGAAGGCATATCATAGAGAATTCTAATTCTCATATATCATATCGGGTAGGTTGTGGTATTTCATTGCTACAAACATGGGTTATTGTAAAATAAGACATGTCATTTGGATACTTCTCTTCAACTCCAAAGTATTTTGATACAAATAGTTGAAGTGAATTTTACGAAAGAAAATAAGGCGGATTATGGGAGTGTGTGACTTGAATTATTGATTTGGCCATGCAGATAGAGAATTGGATCTGCCACATTAGAATTCACGACCAAAGGTGTCTCCGCATCCAATCAACACGTAAGTCCCCTATCTAGGAAGGATAGGCTGGTTCACTCGAGGAGAATATTTTCTATGATCATACCCCAACCATGTCATCCAGAAACAGGCTCCGTAAGATCCCGTAGAGTATAAATGGAATAAGTCATGTGATATGATCCAATTCTATATTTATTACACTTACTTTTTGTTATAGTATGGAAATGCATTCATTTTCTTTGCATCGATTTCGATCCGCAATACTATCGGAGTAAACGAAGGGATCTAAGGAAGAAGGTAGGCTAAACTTTTAAATTTTTTATTAGTAACAAGTAAATACTTTGTTTGGACGTAAGAAACTTGCGATATTGAGGGGATAAACACCAACTAATCAAGAGACAATCCACAAAGCAATTGATCATGATCAAATTTGTAAGCCCACTTGGATATTGAGCATTTACGCATAAGAATAGGATTCTTTTCAATGAGTAGTTATAGGCGCAACTTCGGAAAAGATAATCTGATAAAGCTTTTCTTACCTTGAGTCATTGAGTCATTATATAACCTATTCTATTGTGGATCCTCCACGGTCTTATTTCTTTCATTCTTGCTCGAGCCGGATGATGAAAAATTCTCATGTCCGGTTCCTTTGGGGGATGGATCCTAAAGAATTCACCTATCCCAATAACAAAGAAACCTGACTTAAATGATCCTGTATTAAGAGCAAAATTAGCTAAAGGGATGGGACATAATTATTACGGGGAACCCGCGTGGCCCAACGATCTTTTATACATTTTTCCAGTAGTAATTCTAGGTACTATTGCATGTAATGTAGGTTTAGCGGTTCTCGAGCCGTCAATGATTGGTGAACCGGCGGATCCGTTTGCAACTCCTCTGGAAATATTGCCCGAGTGGTACTTCTTTCCCGTATTTCAAATACTCCGTACAGTACCCAATAAGTTATTGGGCGTTCTCTTAATGGTTTCTGTGCCAACGGGCTTATTGACAGTACCCTTTCTAGAGAATGTCAATAAATTCCAAAATCCATTTCGTCGCCCAGTAGCTACGACCGTTTTTTTAATCGGTACTGCAGTAGCTCTTTGGTTAGGTATTGGAGCAACATTACCCATTGATAAATCCTTAACTTTAGGTCTTTTTTAGGGATTTTTCGGGTTGATTCATTCAACCGTGAAGTCCCCTGCATGGGTATCTAGGAAATAGTTACTTCCAAGTGAATCTTCCCTAGATACCTAAAATCGATTTTATTATGATCCATTTCGCGAAAATATAGATTGTGCCAAAGATGCAAAATTGTTTTCTTTTTTCTTTTTATTCTAACTCGAAAAAGAAGAAGAGGAAAAAATTGCAATGGATTTAAAGCGAGAACTTGTTCTTAGGTAAATCAATTGGGAGATGCTTCTCTAGAGTGTCCCATAGAAGTTTTCCATCTTCCATACGAAAACTGTCAATTCTCATAAGATCTTCTTCAGTCTTACTCAAAAGGTCCAATAGTGTATGTATATTGGCCCTTTTGAGACAATTATACGTTCTAGAAGGCAATTCTAATTGATCAATAAAAATACAATTCAATGGAATTCCTTTTTTGTTTTTCTTTAGATTAGTGAATCTTTTTTGAAAGGTTAAAAGGGGTGGAGTAAACCTGTTTTTATTTTCTTCGAAACTAGCGCCCTCTTCCTCTGCGTGTAGAAAAGGAAGAAATAAATCAATCAAATTACGAGAAGCTTCATAAAGCGCTTCTTTAGGGGTTAAACTTCCATTCGTCCATATTTCTAGAAAAAGTATCTCGTGTTTTTCATTTCCATTCCCACAAGAAAAAATACTATAATTCACATTTCGAACAGGCATGGATACAGCATCTATAGGATAACTTCCATCTTGAGAGTTCTTTCTGAGTTCCGTATGATATCCGCGATCTCTTTTGATCTGTAACTCAATACAGAAATCAATGGGCTCTCTCAAGTTAGCTATAGGTTGTGTCGTATCAACGATTTCTACGGAAGGCGGTAAGATTATATCTTGAGCGGTTATATATCTAGGACCTTTGACGCAAATTGATGCGTCTCTAACTCCATAGAGATTACTTCTCAATACAATTTCTTTCAAATTTAGTAAAATTTCTTGTACGGATTCTTCAATACCTACTATTGTAGAATATTCGTGTGGCACGTTCCCAAATTTTGCGCGTGTGATACATGTTCCTTCTATTTCTCCAAGTAAAGCTCTTCGCAAGGCAATACCGACAGTATCCGCTTGACCTTTTCTAAGCGGGGACAGAATGAAACGACCATAATAAAGACGCTTACTATCTACTCTTGATTCAACACACTTCCACTGTAGTGTTTGGGTGGATCCTGTTACCTCCTCTCGAACCATAATAGACTAGTATTATTATTTGATCATTGAATCGTTTATTTCTCTTGAAAGCGGTTTAATTCTTTTACAGACGTCTTTTTTTAGGAGGTCGACATCCATTATGCGGCATAGGTGTTACATCGCGTATACAACTTAACCGTACACCACTTTTAGCAATGGCTCGTAATGCGGCATCTCTTCCGCTACCAGCACCTTTTACCATAACTTCTGCTCGTTGCAAACCCACTGTACGAATAGCATCTACTGCTGTTCTTTGACCAGCATAGGGTGATGCTTTTCTTGAGCTTTTGAATCCACAAGTACCTGCGGAGGACCAGAAAACCACCCGACCTTGCGGGTCTGTAACAGTTATAATGGTATTGTTGAAACTGGCTTGAACATGAATAACCCCTTTTGTTATTCTACGTGCACTCTTCCGTAAACTAAAACGGGCATTCCTACGCAAACCAATACGCACTCTCTTACGTGAACCTATTTTTGGTGTAGCTTTTGTCATATTTTATTATCTCATAAATATGAGTTAGAAATAACAAAAAGAAAAAAAGATACAAAGATATCCGTTTCAGGGTAAAATATATCCTTTACTTTCATTTTCTTATTTGGAATTTGGACATTTCCGTGGGTACTTTTTTTTCCTTTTTAGAAAGGAAAGCTCCTTTTTCGAAAGATTACCCCTGTCTTTGTTTATGTTTCGGATTGGAACAAATGACTCTAATTCGCCCACGCCTACGAATCAGTCGACATTTTGTACAAATTTTACGAACGGAAGCTCTTATTTTCATATTTAGGTATTCCTTTCTTAAACTATGAATCTACTCTTTGGGAAAAAATAAGTCTCTTCACTTTAATTTTGAAACTTGGAATTTATTACCCTAGAAAAACCTAATCCTTTGAATCTTTGGTATCCTTCAAATCTTCAGTATCCTTCGAGTCTTCGGTACGCTTCGAATCCTTATGGGGAAGTCTATAAATTATACGTCCCTTGCTTGAATCATAACGACTTACTTCAATTTTGACCCTATCCCCCATCAGTATTCGTATAGAACTGGACCGGATCTTTCCTGAAATATAGCCCAGGATGATGGTGTCATTCTCTAGGCGAACGCGGAACATTCCGTTGGGTAGGGCTTCCGTAACTAAACCTTCGAAAGTGACTTTTGCTTCTCTCGGTTTTTTTTTTTCTGTCATTTTTTTTTTTTTTTCTCCTATTTTTCGATTTTCATTTCCAAAATAGGAAGTTCGAGATAGAATTCGTGTACTATAGGCGGGGCCTTTACCATCATTACCATATATAACATAAGACTTCTCCCCCAATTCTATTTAGTCGAGCTTCTCGATCTGTCATTATACCTCGAGAAGTAGAAAGAATAGCAATTCCCATTCCGCCCAAAACCTTAGGAATTCCTTGATAGTTGGTATAAATTCGTAAGCCAGGTCGGCTGATACGCTTTAAAAAGGTTCTAGTTCTATATATTCCCTTTCTAGTCTTTCTCTTTTGATGTCGCAAAGTTGAAACCAAGAAATATCTGTTACTTTCCTGATGTTTCCGAACACTTTCAATAAAACCCTCTCGTAGAAGTATTTTAACAATGTTTTCGGTAATATTTGTAGATACTACTCGAACAGTTCCTTTTTTATTCATGTCTGCGTTTCTTATAGAGGTTAGTAAATCAGCAATAGTGTCTTTGCCCATAAGACTCTAATTCTAGGTTCCTCCTAATTTTTCTATAATCAACATGTTTTCCTTTTTCTTTTAATTTTGGATTTTAAAGCATATATGTGAGACACAATCCACTAATTTTTTCTTTGATCTATATCTCGTCTACTAGTATTTATAATACTTCAGGAGCTAATGAAACTATTTTAGTAAAATTCAATTCTCTCAATTCCTCGGCAATCGCGCCAAAAACTCGAGTTCCTTTTGGATTTCCTTTTTGATCAATGATAACTGCTGCATTGTCATCATAGCGTATTATTATACCGTCTTCGCATTTGAATTCTTTACATGTACGTACAATTACAGCTCGAATTATTTCGGATCTTTCTAGAGGCATTTGGGGCACTGCGTCTTTGATTACAGCAACAATAACATCACCAATACGAGCATATCGTTGATTACCAGCAGCTCCTATGACTCGAATACACATCAATTTTCGAGCTCCACTGTTATCTGCTACATTTAAAAGGGTCTGAGGTTGAATCATATTATTTTGATTTCAATTTGTTATTTCAATGCAAAAGGATGAAATAAATATTGTCTTTACATAAATAAAAACCTGGGGTTTTTTATCTTCAATACTCCTTTTTTGGGTTCTATATCTCTAATCGAAGAAATTGACTTCGTATGGGCATTTTACTGGCAGCTATGGAGATAGCTGCTCTAGCTACAGTTTCGGATACTCCGCTCATTTCATAAAGTATTCGACCTGGTTTAACAACGGCTACCCAATATTCGGGGGATCCCTTTCCCGAGCCCATACGTGTTTCTGTGGGTCTTATTGTAACCGGTTTGTCGGGAAATATACGTACCCATAGTTTTCCACCACGACGTGCATATCGTGTCATTGCTCTTCGTCCTGCTTCTATCTGTCTCGCTGTGATCCAAGCGGGTTCAAGTATTTGAAGAGCATATCTACCAAAACAAATACGATTGCCTCGGCAGGATTTTCCCTTCATTCTTCCTCTATGTTGTTTACGAAATCGAGTTCTTTTGGGGTTATAGTCGATGGTTCTTTCTTAGGTCCATCTCTACTGCAAAACTGGACATGAGAGTTTCTTCTCATCCAGCTCCTCGCGAATGAAATGAGAAAGCGTCCAAATTTCTCTAATTCCATAATATTCAAAGATATTACGGATAGATACACATCAATATATAATAGAAAAAGTTAGGTTTTTTTATTTTAGAATTTCTTAAAATAGAAAAATATAGAATTAGGATATATTCTAGATCTTCTTTCTTGACTATATATTTTTATATAATGTAACCTTTCTCTTTCAAAAGGCCTTATTTTTACTCTTATTGAATCGTGGTAAAGTATTCTAATCCAATAAAGATTTCGCGGGCGAATATTTACTCTTTCCTGTCTTATTTGTTAATTTATAACCTTACCAAATAAAGCAATTTTTTGGTTTGTTCCGCCATCCCACCCAATGAAGTATTAGGATTCTTTTCAATAAAATCCTATGCAGTCATAGGTTTTGTCGTTCCCACAGCTTCTCCTTTAATGGTTAGGTTTGAATCCTGCAATGGAGCTTCAAAAAAATTTCTTTCCGAGTTAATTTTCTCAGTTTTATTAACCCGGGCTGCTCCTTATTATTCCTTTAAATTTTTCTTTTTTGTTTCAAGTTACGATTTCGAATTCTCTTTTCTTTTTCTTATTTTATTATATTGATGCTTTATCACATTGCCTTTTATGATGTAATTCATAGACCATACACATTGGAATCCTATATCTTTCTTATTCTTCTTCCTTCTATCTATCATCCCTCCTTTTATCCACATCCCTTTAGTTTTCTTTCACAACCTAGAATCTGGTTTCTTTTTTAGAGAAAAAAAAATGCAGTTGCTACAACTATATGATAGATCTATTCATTTATGATAGATGTATTTATTCACATAGTGACTGTTTCTTAGTTAGGATCTCGACAATACGAAGCAATAGGTTCATTATTAGTTAATTTTCTATAATTACTAAGTTTTTTCTATTTTTAGTAGGGTTCGGTCAATTTTTTTTTTTTTTTTGGAATCCCCATTTTTGACCCTAAAGAAAAAACTAACGAGTCACACACTAAGCATAGCAATTATATTCAAAGATTTCTCAATTTTCATTAAATCTTATAGAAAGAGGTATAATTTCTTCTTTTTTTTTCAGGGATTTCGGGAAAAATAAGGCTCTTGTCTTTTTTATTCTATCACTGGGCAGAATGGGATGACAAGGTTAGTTATTCTTCTTCTACGAATATCCAAATTTTTACACCTAATACTCCATAGATAGTTCGAATTGGATAGCAGCAATAATCAATTTTAGCGCGAATTGTTTGGAGGGGAAGTCTACCCTTTTTGATGCATTCGGCACGTGCAATTTCTTTCCCTGCTAGACGACCTGCTATTTTGATTTTTACTCCCTTTATATCCGCTTTTTTAGTTAATTCAATGGCTTTTTTCATTGCCTTTCGGAATGAAACTCTATTTTTTAATTGGAAAGCTATATATTCTGCAAGAATGTTAGGTTGTCTATAAGGTTCTTTAACTTTTTCGATAGCAATATTAAGTCTCTGGTTTACAGAATTAACTTCCTTTTGGAGATCTTTCTCTAATTCTTCGATTGCTCCTTTTTTCTTTAATAAATTGGGGAATCCAATATGGATTATGACGTGGATTGTATCGATTTCTTTTTGAATTTCTATATGTGTAATTACTTCGGAACTTGAGTCTGATTCTATTTTTCTATTCGAGCCTTTTTTCCTATTCTTTTGTATATAGTTCTTGATACAATTCCGTATTTTTTTATCTTCCTGTAGACCTTCAGAATAATTTTTTGGTTGTGCGAACCAAAAGGAATGGTGATTTTGGGTTGTACCAAGTCTGAAACCGAGTGGATTTATTTTTTGTCCCATATTTTTCTATTCTATTATTTTTTTTTACCGGGAATCGAAATCTTAGATTGATCTAAAGATTATTTAGATTTCTTTACTATATTTAGTACAATTGTTATATGACACATGGTTTTTTTTATAGGATAACCACGTCCTCTAGCCCGAGGTCTGAATTTTTTCATAATAGTACTCCTACTGACTTCGGCTTTAGTGATGAATAAACTCGCTTTGTCGAAATCCCTATAATGAGTAGCATTTGCTGCTGCCGAATAAACCAACTTTAAGATGGGATAAGATGCTCGATAAGGCATGAGGTTCAGTATCATAACGGTTTCCTCGTAGTAACGCCAGCGAATCTCATCAAGAACTCTTTGTGCTTTGAAAACAGACATATGTATGTGTTTTTGTGCTTTGAAAACCCGTTCGAACTTAAGTAGACGATCGGTTGGAACTTTTCTTGCGAGTTTCCTTAGCCCGTTCTTCTTCTTCTTTATCCTAGGGGTATACTTTACCAATTTGAAACTTGTCATAAATAAGGTTATTACCCGCCTACCTTTACTTTATTTGAATCCTATAAATTTTGTTTATTCTGAATCTTTCTATTCTGAATTCAGTTAACGACGAGATTTAGTATCCTTTCTTGCACTTTCATAACTCGTGAAATGCCGAGTAGGCACGAATTCCCCCAATTTGCGACCTACCATAGGATTTGTTATGTAAATAGGTATATGTTCCTTTCCATTATGAATCGCGATTGTATGGCCAACCATTGCGGGTAGAATGCTAGATGCCCGGGACCACGTTACTATTGTTTCTTTCTCCTCCTTCATATTGACCTTTTCTATTTTTGCCAATAAATGACGAGCTACAAAAGGATTCGTTTTTTTTCGTGTCACAGCTGATTACTCCTTTTTTCATTTTAAAGAGTGGCATCCTATGTCCACTATCTCGATCGAGGTATGGAGGTCATTATAAATAGAATAATGATGAATGGAAAAAAGAGAAAATCCTTTAGCTGGATAAGGGGCGGATGTAGCCAAGTGGATCAAGGCAGTGGATTGTGAATCCACCATGCGCGGGTTCAATTCCCGTCGTTCGCCCATCGCATTATTGCAAATTCCAAAAATGCAATTTTCCATATTCCTAGTTACGTATTTACTTACGGCGACGAAGAATAAAACTATCACTATATTTTTTCCTTTTCCTAGTTCTTCTTCCAAGCGCAGGATAACCCCAAGGGGTTGTGGGTTTTTTTCTACCAATGGGGGCTTTCCCTTCACCGCCCCCATGGGGGTGGTCCACAGGGTTCATAACTACCCCTCTTACTACGGGGCGTTTACCTAGCCAACACTTAGATCCGGCTCTACCCAAACTTTTTTGGTTCACCCCAACATTACCCACTTGTCCGACTGTTGCTAAGCAGTTTTGGGATACCAAACGGACCTCCCCAGAGGGTAATCTTAAAGTGGCCGATTTACCCTCTTTTGCAATCAGTTTCGCTACAGCACCTGCTGCTCTAGCTAATTGCCCACCCTTTCCACGTGTGATTTCTATGTTATGTATGGCCGTGCCTAAGGGCATATCGGTTGAAGTAGATTCTTCTTTTTTCTCAAAAAACCCCTTCCCAAACTGTACAAGCTTCTTCCAAAGCATACGGCTTTCTAGATGTATATGACGATCTCTAGACAGATGGATCTTATATGAATCGTATGATGAAGTACCACATGAGTGGATATATAGAAAAGGAATCCAAATCTGCCGAATCGCTCATGTTATGATCTTCTACATCCTAGGTCTCCGCGTTCCGTCATCTGGCTTATGTTCTTCATGTAGCATTCAGATCGAATGACTCTATGAAATTACGTCGATACTTCCACATATTATGGGTAACGTAGGAGACATCCCTATTTTCACCCGGGGGTCTTAATTACCACTGCTTAGCTTTCAATTCGCCTCTGACCATCAAATTAAATGTGAATAACCCGTCCTCCTCTCTTTGAAACAAGGGGCGCTTCCGGTTCTGTGCGTGCTTCAAACAATTTTGTCTTCTCCATATTACCATATCTCTAGAGTCAATAATTTTCTATGAGGAACTACTGAACTCAATCACTTGCTGCCGTTACTCAACAGTTTTCTGTTGAGGTCTATCCCGTAGAGGTAGTCAAATTGGATCAGTGATCGATTTCTAGGTTTCGTCGTAAACCTAATTGGTTACTTCCAATTACGTAAATCAATAGTTCAAACCGCACTCAAAGGTAGGGCATTTCCCATTGATATAGGAACTTTTGTACCAGAAACAATAGTATCTCCAATTATAGCCCCTCTGGGATGTAAAATATATCTCTTCTCACCATCCCCATAGTGTATGAGACAAATGTATGCATTTCGATTAGGGTCATATTCTATGGTTACGATTCTACCAGATATGTCTTTTTGATTCCGTCGAAAATCAATTTTACGGTATAGGCGCTTATGACCTCCCCCTCTATGCCTTGCGGTAATGATTCCTCTGGCATTACGACCTTTACCACAACGGTGCCGTCCATGGATCAATTTATTTCGTGGATTGGATTTCACTTGCCTGTCTACGGTTCCCTTGCGTGTGCTCGGGATAGGTGTTTTGTATAAATGTTTCGCCGTATTATTAAGTATTCTCCTTTAGTTCTTTTCTCTATCTAGAAGTGGAATAGAATAACCCGGTTGAAGGGTAATGATCATACGTCTGTAATGCATTGTATGTCCCAGAATAGGTCCCATTCTTCTACCCTTTCCGGGTAGTCGATGGCTATTCACAGCTACTACCTTAACACCAAAGAAGAGTTCGACCCAATGCTTTATTTCTGTCTTAGTGAATCCCGATTCGACATTAGAAGTATATTGATTCTTTCCCAATAAACGAAGACTCTTTTCTGTAAATACTGCGTATTTGATTCCATCCATAAATCGACTTTCCCTCCTATGCTCTGAGTTCCAGTATCGATAAGAATTCGAGTTCTTATTGTTCTTATGTTATGGTATGAATATACCATACCAATTCGTTATGTATGGATGATGGATGAGATTCCATGGATAGAGAGCCAGTTCCAATAGACTTATGGAACGTTCCCGTTCGCGTGCATCCAGCAGGAATTGAACCCGCAAATTTACCAATTATGAGTTGGGCGCTTTAACCATTCAGCCATGGATGCTTAACAGGGATCATCGTACATCGTAAATAACCTATTTTCATATAGAAAGACATATCATAGAAAAATGAAATCGAAAATATTCGG